AATCACGAGAATTTATATTTTTCCTCGAATCTTTTATTGAGAGGTAAAGAATGAAATTCTTTTAAGAAATAAAGTTTTTGATCGGAATATGAATCAAACCAAAAGACCCCTTAACTATTAAGGGGGTTAATAGAACGAATCACACTTTTACCACTAAACTATACCCGCTACAATCCGATTATTGTATACAAATGGACTTTTTGTCGAACAAGGGAATTGAACGTAATTAAGATAGGATCATAAAAGAATCATGAAAATTAGAGTGTTAATGTTTTTCGTGGGGGGACTTAATAAGATTAGGAAAAGAGGGTTCATTTAAATAACAAAATAACAAGTTTTGTCTTTTCTTTTGCTAGAGGAGTTTTTTTGATAGATACGGCTGGACAAAACCGCGGAAATCCTAACATAAAAATGCATTGTGTAAGAATCCACAGTTTCCTTTTTTTCTTTATTTCAGTAAAGTCAAAAAGAAAGTAAATAAAAAAGGAAGAAAGGATAATAAGAAATAACACTTTGATTTTGTATAATATAAGAATGGAAATAGTCCTTCTTCTTTTTGTTGTTGCTTTTATAGCAAACATTTTTGTTTTCAAATCAGATAAATCATTTTATCTATTATTTGTTGAAACAAAAAAGGGCCCGGCTAGGTACTGACCAGGCCAGGCCATGGGAATAAACTCTTTCGGACAAAATAAAAGTAAGGAGGTCTTCTTTATTTTTATTTATATTGTATTTTTGAGCCCTTACTTTATCTAAATGGAATTACTGATAAAAGTTGTATCTATCTATATAATAAAGATAAAGGGAGAGAAAAAAGAGAGAGAAAGAAAGACTTTTTTTCAACCCCTACTTTATGTGCAATGTACCTTACTTTATACATTATGTGTAATGTAACATAGTAATTAATTATCTTTTTTTTTTCAATTGGGAGAGATGGCTGAGTGGACTAAAGCGTCGGATTGCTAATCCGTTGTACGAGTTATTCGTACCGAGGGTTCGAATCCCTCTCTTTCCGTCGATGACTTGATATTTGATTTATCTTTCAAATTTCCCCAACCCTTAGTTAAACGTGGAATAGATAAAATCCCGAGAAATTTGAAAAATAAAGTAAGGAAAACGAAAAAAAAAAGCCTTTTTTATTTTATTCTTCACGTCCGGGATTACGTCCCGGATCATTAGATAGGAATCCAAAGATGAAGAGAGAAACAAAGAATATCACTACTGTGTAAACAAAGAGTTTGAGAGTAAGCATTACACAATCTCCAAATCATTTTTTGAAAAAAAAAAGAGAATAGATACTCCATTTTTATACCACATATCCTATTTTGACACCAAGAAATGAAGTACTTTCTACCAATAGAAAAGAATGTTCAAAAATTCAAATTCATTTGTAATAAGAGTCTTTTATTACAAAAATCTTCTTTCATACCTACAATTCGATATTGTGGGGAACCCTAAGCCTATTAGGGCCTTTCACTGGAAAAAGGTCAGAATGGGGAAATGGGATGATCCAGATTTATCGCAGCTCTCCAAGAATTTCAATGTTTGAATCGAGGGTTCATATTGTAAGACTTATCCGATCTTATCAATTGTTAGAATTTTTTTCCTCGAATAAATCATGAATTTTCTAGGATAGTATTAAAGATCTCATCGAAAACTTACAGCGGCTTGCCAAACAAAGGCTAAGAGAAAGAAGAGCACCGGTATGACTGGCATAAAATTCACGATTGGATTCAAAAAAGCATAGGCCTCGGGCAATTTGGCGACGAAAAAACTACTCGAATAAAGGGCAGAATTAAGACAGATACAGATCAAACTAAAGATATTAAGCATAACAGACATTTTGTTCTTGGAGATAATTGCATTTTGATTGAGTTATTGATATAAGGAAAAAGAAAGTAAAGTAAGGTAGACAAAAAAATCTTTCTTTTTCTTTGAACTCACCCAATCAAAAATCCTCCATTTCTCAAAGGAGAATAGAAGAAATCATACTTTCATACAATATCTTAATTGAATTATATGTAATGATCAATAAATTCAGTTTAATTCTATATCTACACGTGTCAAAATCCTAGCCAAAATCTAATTTATTCTATAGATATTTGGACTGGAATTGACGAACAATCAATACCAATATTAGTCTTTATTAGTGTCGAATAGAAATCGAAATGGGGCGTGGCCAAGCGGTAAGGCAACGGGTTTTGGTCCCGCTATTCGGAGGTTCGAATCCTTCCGTCCCAGAGCATATCCATTCTATCAGAATAAAGATTGTGTTTTTAAAAAAACTTTCTGTTTAAAGGTCTAATATTGGATCGAATGTGATTCTAGTTTCTGATTTTTAATGATTCTTCTCTGAATCATATCTTTTTTTTTCACAAACTGGAATCTAGTTTAACTGACACGCGGATGTAACCGAATCTGGTTGTAATCCAGGTAAGATGGGAACATAGATCACAAGGGTTTGAATTCAAAAAAAAAAGTAGGGCGGGCTTTTCATCATATGCTCAGTCCCTTCATATTCATACTGAAGGAAGTTAGTTACTTAGAAAAACCTTACGTCCCATATCTAATTGAATTTTCAATGGTGCATTTTGAATGGAAATGCGAAAGAAAAGCCCCTAGATTCCCTATCTCTTATTCTCTATCCTTTACCTTTAAATGAGGGGGCCCTAGTTATTAATTCTCTGTGAATCTCCGAATTCTAAGGATCTCTTGAATTCTAAACAAGAACAAGAGTGACTAATTGAATTCAATCAATGGGATTACGTTTCTTAAGACTGGGTTAGGATAAAATAAAAAATAGGAGCAAGGACTTAATCTGGACTTGTTTGGCTTTGGACCTATACAAGATAGTTAGCATCCGATAAAAGAAGAGGCTTTTTTGATTTATGACTCATCATCCTCATAGAATTTTGGGAGTAGGTAGGAGTTAATTAGTAGCAGAAGATATTCATTTCAATATCTGTGTTTGGACGAATCTCATTAACAAAGAATCAAGTTACATATGTAACTGAGGGATTTTCTTTGAACCTAGTTTTTAGGGATTTCTTGTTTGGCTATAATGAATAATTGTAAATTTATATTCAGACCGGGGTGATTCAGCCATTTTATTCACTTTATTTTATGGCAAGATTACAGAAAGATTACGCCTACTACACTTCAAATCAAACAAAATATAAAAATGCATATAATATAAAATGAGGAAATGTTTAGCTTCTATGTATTGTTATCGTTCTATTTCAGTGACAATTGTTCAGTCTATCTGATAGATAAGAAACCCCCTATTCTTTTGATTCTTATTTTATCACTCAGATGAAAGAATAAGGACTTAAATCTTCCCGTGCATCAGTCTTTTTTATCCATCTCAAAAAAAGTAAATTGGATTTATTGTTTGATCTAGCTATTTGCTTGAAATCATTGATGATTCAATTCGAAATGAAACATAAATTTATTTCTCTTATGATGCTCAAATGTGGTCCTTACTGTAAAATTGGATTCAAATAATGTGTAAAAGTGGGAAACTTTTTCAATTATAAATACTTTTAAACCATTTATTTATTTTATGTTATTTTTTTTTTTTTTTTTTATTTTATAAAAAAATGTTGTGTATTCATACAATAAAATATGGAGTTAAGTTGAATTCTTGTTGAGATTCCTTCAGAAAAATATCTATCCATCTATATAGAAGAGAAAAAATATAGATTACTATGTACCGACTGAACCGATGACTATTCATGATTCCAGAATTGAATCATTTCCATACCGGTTCCAACTTAGAGGAATGTTATGGTAAAACTTCGTTTGAAACGATGTGGTAGAAAGCAACGTGCGACTTGAAGGACACGATCCGTTGTGGATTCTTACATTCCACCATTTTATATAGGAATGAGGGTGCTCTTGGCTCGACATCGTTTGTTCTGTTCCACTAGAACCCCTCTTTTTTGTTGGGTTGTAATGTAAATAGTACATGATGGAGCTCGAGTAGAAAGTATTGATTCATTTCTCGGGGGCAGGGATCTAGGGTTAATGCCAATCAATAAATTGGAACAACTTCGTAAGTATATCTTCGATATAGAAATCGAAAGAATCCAATTCGAGCAAGTTTCCACTCAAAAAGGAAAAATTGTTGGAATTGATAAAATTCTTTCGATCCAAAATGTATCACGCGGGAATCCACCGTTCATATGATTCTTTGATAGAAAGAAATCACAAAAAAGGTATGTTGCTGCCGTTTTGAAAGGATTAAGGATCGCCGAAGTAATGTCTAAACCTAATGATTCAAAACAAAGATAAAGGATCCCAGAACAAGGAAACACCGTTTGAATTGTCTCAATAACTGGATCAGAATGAAGAATTCAAATAGTTTTTAAATGAGACAAACAAAAAAGGGGGTTAGAGACCACTCAATAAATGAAATAAATGTCTAAAGATTTTTCTTTGAGCTATTTGAGAGTTATCCAACTTGAGTTATGAGTACAAATGATTTTTTTCTTTTTCAGGAAGGAAGAAGAAAAAAAGGACTTAAATCATAGTCTAATTTATTTGATGATTTTATGGACCCATTTGCCATTAGAATTCTATACTATAATTCTAATTCTATACATCGAAATAACTTCGAATCATTTTTTCTCGAGCCGTACGAGGAGAAAACCTCCTATACGTTTCTAGGGGGGGGGTATTGTTCATCTACATCTATCCCAATGAGCCGTCTATCGAATCGTTGCAATTGATGTTCGATCCCGAAGAGAAGGACGAGATCTTCGGAAAGTGGGTTTTTATGATCCGATAAAGAATCAAACTTATTTAAATGTTCCGGCTATTCTATACTTCCTCGAAAAAGGCGCTCAACCTACAGGAACTGTTCATGATATTTTAAAGAAGGCGGAGGTTTTTAAGGAACTTCGTTCTAATCAAATAAAATAAAATTAAGGAAATAAAAAAAGAAATAAGGGAGGGAGTGGTGACTCATATATAGTTTTGTATAATTTTTCTCTACTATT